TCTCCCCGAAACCGACGTTCGTTTTTTGATCCCATTTTTAAAGAACTTAAAAAAAAAATAAAAATTTGGAAAAAGAATTTTTTTCTAGTTCTAAAAGTCTTAAACGAAAGAACAAAATTTTTTCTAAATATAGCAAAAGAAACAGCACAACGGATCATCCAAAGTATTCGCAAAAGGATTCTATTTCTAAAAGAAAAAATAAAAAAACTATCATTATCAAATCTTTTATTTATATTTGGATTGAGAAAAATATATGAATTGAATGAAATTCAAAAAGATTCAACAAAAAGTAAAAGTAAGAGGAATCAAATTATTTACGAATCCACCATTCCAATTCAATCTATTAATTGGACAGATTGTTCATTGACAGAAAAAAAAATAAAAGATCTGAATGATAGAACAAAGAAAATCATAAAACAAATAGAAAAATTTAAAAAAGACAAGAAAAAAGGTTCAGAGAGAAATATTTGTTCTAAGAAAACAACTTATGATGATAAAAGATTAGAATTACAAAAAAATATTTGGCAGATATTACAAAAAAGAAATGTTCGATTATCCCGCAAATCACATTATTTTTTTAAATTTTTCATAGAAAGGGTATATATAGATATCTTTGTATGTATCATTAATATTCCTAGAATCAATGTACAACTTTTTCTTGAATCAACAAAAAAAATTCTTACTAAATACATTTACAATAATGAAGCAAATGAAGAAAGAAAAAGAAGTGATAAAAAAAATCAAAGTCTAATTCACTTTATTTCTACTATAAAAAAATCAATTTGTAATATTAGGAATACGAATTCACAGAATTTTTGTGACGTATCCTCTTTGTCACAAGCATATGTATTTTACAAATTATCACAAACCCAAGTTATTAACTTATATAAGTATAAATTAAGATCCGTTTTTGAATATCATGGAACACCTCTTTTTCTTAAGAATGAACTAAAGGATTATCTTTTTGGAGTACAAGGAATATCTCATTCCAAATTAAAACATAAGAGCGCTCCCAATTCTGTAATGAATCAATGGACAAATTGGTTAAAAGGTCATTATCAATACGATTTATCTCAGAATGGATGGTCTAGATTAGTATCCCACAAATGGCGAAATAAAATGAATGAACGCCATGTGGCTCAAAATAAAGATTTAACCAAATATCATTCATATGAACAAAACGGATTAATTCTTTACAAAAAACACGAAATAGATTCATTAACAAATCAAAAAAAAAAAATGAAAAAACAATATGGGTATGATCTTTTATCATATAAATCCCTTAATTATGCAGATAAGAAGGACTCATATATTTATGGATATAGATCGTCATTCCAAGCAAATAATAACCAAGCGATTTCTTATAATTCCAACACGCGTAAAAAAAAAAAATTGGATATGACGGATGATATTCCTCTCAAGAATTATATAGTAGAAGATTCTATTCTAGATATGGAAAAAAATTTGGATAGAAAGTGTTTTGATTGGAGAATTCTGAATTTTTGTCTTACAAATAAAGTGCATTTTTGGGGTTCGATCGATACCGATTATTATTTTACGCTTCATGAAGAAATCAACCCATCCAATAAAAAAAAAAACCTTTTTGATTGGATGGGAATGAATGTAGAAATACTAAATCGTTGCATAGCGAATCGGGAATTTTTTTTCTTCTCTAAAATTTTTATATTTTATAATGCATATACGAGTAACCCATGGATCATACCAATCAAATTCCTTTTTTTCAATTTTAATGTAAATAAAAATGAGAAAAACATCACGGAAAAGAAAAAAATAGATATTTTTAGACGATGGAAAAAAAAAAAATATCTTGAATTAGAGTTAGAGACTCGAAATAAAGGAAAAACAGAATATGCAGGTCGACTAAATCTTGAAGCATCCCCTTCAAAGAAAGAAAAAGATGTTAAAGAAGATTATGCCAGATCCGACATAAAAAAGGGTGTAAAAAAAAATAAATACACGAACAACATCGAAGCAGAACTTAATTGCTTCCTAAGAAGGTATTTGCTTTTTCAATTGAACTGGCGTGATTGCTTAAATGAAAGAATAATGAATAATATCCAAGTATATTGTCTCCTGCTTAGACTGAAAAATATAAAAGAAATTGCTATAGCCTCTATTCAAAGAGGAGAACTAAGTCTAGATATTATGAAAATTAAGAATCAGAAGGATTTCACTCTTACAGAATTGAATAAAAATACGGAATTGATGAAAAAAGGAATATTGAGTATCGAACCGATTCGTCTGTCTATAAAAAACCATGAACAATTTAATATGTATCAAACCATAGGCCTTTCGTTGATTCATAAGAGAAAGCACCAAATTAATCAAAGATACCGAGAAAAAAGCTACGTTGATAAGAAAAATTTGGATAAATCCATTAAGAAATCCATTACAAGAACAAGAGATCAAAAGCTGACTGAAAATAAAGAAAAAAAGAATTATGATTTGCTTGTTCCTGAAAATCTTTTATCCGCTAGACGTCGTAGAGAATTGAGAATTCTAATTTGTTTCAATCCTAGGAATAGAAATAGTGTGCATAGAAATACGGCATTTTACAATGAGAATAAAGTGAATAATTGCTGTCAAGTTTTGGCTACAAGTAAAAATATTGATAGAGATAAACAAAAACTAATTAATTTAAAGTTATTTCTTTGGCCAAATTATCGATTAGAAGATTTAGCTTGTATGAATCGCTATTGGTTTGATACCAATAATGGCAGCCGTTTCAGTATGGTAAGGATACATATGTATCCACGATTGAAAATTCGTTAATCTACATTTTTTGTTTTTTCTATTTCTCGTAACATATCTGGTATGCGAAAACAAATAGATGCACATACGCATTGCATTGTCTTACCCTCTATTCTCACTGAGGTACGATACTAATTCAATGATATATCCTATCCATTAGATCTATAAATGAATCACCAAAATCTTCTTATTTGAAGTCGACAATTTTGCTTTTGTGAATGCATAAATATAGTATTTTTTGTATACCTATTTGAATTGGGTTGATTAATCAAAATTTATTTGAAAAAGAAAATCAGGAATTCTAGATTATTGTATATTAAGATTATTGTATATACAAAATTGAAAATGAGTGTCATTTCATTATTATTACTGATCAATAAAAATATCTAGACTCTATAAAAAGGGGGGAAAGACAAGCTTTCATTTTTTTATGGTAAAAAAATCATTTATACCCGTTATTTCACAAGAAAAAAAAGAAGAAAACCCGGGATCGATTGAATTTCAAGTATTGAATTTCACCAATAAGATACGAAGACTTACTTCACATTTGAAATTGCACAGAAAAGACTATTTATCTCAAAGGGGTTTACGTAAAATTCTGGGAAAACGGAAACGACTCTTGTCTTATTTGTCAAAGAAAAATGGAATACGTTATAAAAAATTAATTAATCAGTTGGATATTCGGGAGCCACAAACTAATTAATTTGAAGAGTCGTTTTGAATTATTCGATTTATTAGATCTTGAATTTTGATGAACTAAGTTTTGTTTTAAGCAATTCATGGAAGAATGAATCGAGGAAAAACCTATGAATGCCCCAACTACAAGAAAAGACCTCATGATAGTCAATATGGGTCCTCACCATCCATCAATGCATGGTGTTCTTCGACTTATTGTTACTCTAGATGGTGAGGATGTTATTGATTGTGAACCAATATTGGGTTATTTACATAGAGGGATGGAAAAAATTGCAGAAAACCGAACAATTGTACAATATCTGCCTTATGTAACACGTTGGGATTATTTAGCTACTATGTTCACAGAAGCAATAACTGTAAATGGACCGGAACAGTTAGGAAATATTCAAGTACCTAAAAGAGCTAGCTATATTCGAGTAATTATGTTGGAGTTGAGTCGTATAGCTTCTCACCTACTATGGCTGGGACCTTTTATGGCAGATATTGGTGCACAAACCCCTTTCTTCTATATTTTCAGAGAAAGAGAATTAATATATGATCTATTCGAAGCTGCCACAGGTATGAGAATGATGCATAATTTTTTTCGTATCGGAGGGGTAGCGGCTGATCTACCTCATGGCTGGATAGATAAATGTTTGGATTTCTGCGATTATTTTTTAACAAGGGTTGTTGAATATCAAAAACTTATTACGCGAAATCCTATTTTTTTAGAACGGGTTGAGGGGGTAGGCATTGTTGGTGGAGAGGAAGTAATAAATTGGGGTTTATCAGGACCAATGCTTCGGGCTTCCGGAATCCAATGGGATCTACGTAAAGTTGATCATTATGAATGTTACGAGGAATTTGATTGGGAAGTTCAATGGCAAAAAGAAGGAGATTCATTAGCTCGTTATTTAGTACGAATTGGTGAAATGGTAGAATCCATAAAAATTATTCAACAGGCTCTGGAAGGAATTCCGGGGGGGCCATATGAGAATTTAGAAATCCGCTGCTTTGATAGAGAAAAGGATCCAGAATGGAATGATTTTGAATATCGATTCATTAGTAAAAAGCCGTCTCCGACTTTTGAATTACCGAAACAAGAACTTTATGTGAGAGTTGAAGCCCCAAAGGGAGAATTAGGAATTTTTCTAATAGGGGATCAGAATGGTTTTCCTTGGAGATGGAAAATTCGTCCCCCGGGTTTTATCAATTTGCAAATTCTTCCTCAGTTAGTTAAAAGAATGAAATTGGCTGATATTATGACAATACTAGGTAGCATAGATATCATTATGGGAGAAGTTGATCGTTGAAATGATAATTGATACAACAGAAATACAAGATATCAATTCTTTTTCCAGATTGGAATCTTTAAAAGAGGTCTATGGAATTATATGGATACTTGTCCCTATTTTGACTCTTGTATTGGGAATCACAATAGGTGTGCTAGTGATTGTATGGTTAGAAAGAGAGATATCCGCAGCGATACAACAGCGTATTGGACCTGAATACGCCGGTCCTTTGGGAGTTCTTCAAGCTCTAGCAGATGGAACAAAACTACTTTTCAAAGAGAATCTTATTCCATCTAGGGGAGATATTCGTTTATTCAGTATTGGACCATCTATATCAGTCATATCAATTCTAGTAAGCTATTCAGTAATTCCTTTTGGCTATAACTTTGTTTTAGCTGATCTCAATATCGGTGTTTTTTTATGGATTGCTATTTCGAGTATTGCTCCCATTGGACTTCTTATGTCAGGATATGGGTCAAATAATAAATATTCCTTTTTGGGTGGTCTACGGGCTGCTGCTCAATCGATTAGTTATGAAATACCATTAACTCTATGTGTGTTATCAATATCTCTACGTGTGATTCGTTGAGACAGAAACTTTTCCATGCTCCTTTCTTTTCGTCTTTATTTCTTTTCTTCTTTATAGCAAAGGGGTAGAAAAAATGGAATAGATATCCTGATTTTTGATTTTCATTATTTTTATTCAAAATTCGGATTGATGAACTAAATCAGATAGTTATATGAGTGAAATAAAACAGCTTCTATTTATTCATTATTCATTGATTTAATATTCTAAGATTTAATATTCTAATATTTTAGAATATTCTAATTTTCATTATTAATTTAATGAAATTGAAATTCAATATTAAATATTAAATCTTAGAATATTAAATTAAAAAAAAAATCGATATATATCTTATTTTGAATATATAATTTTATTTTGAATATAAAATATTAATTTAATTATTATATATATTTATATTTAATATATTATTTATATTTAATATATTATTAATATATTAATATATATATAGTAATATATATAGATATAGGATATAGAATTAATATACTATGATTTGAATTTCATTTGAATCTGCAGTAAAAATATTGAGTCTCATTTTCTATGTATAAGAATTAAGTGGAAAAAAATTATAAGCGGAAGAAAGCGTTTACCCCAAAATTGGTTGATTAGTCATCCTGTTTTGAAGCGGGCTCAAAAGACCAACCTTATTGAGTTTTCACTATCGACTATCGTTTGTATGAATTACCATACATGTATTACCATAAGGGGAGATTGATAAAAAATGCGTGGATGGTTAGAAACACCAAGATACACAAAGGATTAGTAATGGAGATTATGTAAATTCTCCAAAAGAGCATTTCTGCATAATATAAAAAGAATACAAATTGGGGCTTTAAGTTCGTAGAAAAAATAAGGCAGTACTCCCCACAATTCCGATCCAGAGTATGCTCCTATCCACTGATTAAATAAATAACTATCAGAAACGAAATAATCCTTTAATTTTTTTTTAAGTCCCTTTTTGTTTTGCACATAAAAAAAAGAAGAATAGGAACGAAAAAAAACAAAAGAATAGAATACAATTAAAAAGAGGGATCCCTTTTGATTCTTTCTTATATCCATATTCATGGAAATACAATTTATGTCATAATTCATAAACTAGTGTCTAATTTTTTTACGTAATCGAAAACGACGGGTTATTGAGAATTCTAAAGGAGTATTTTATTGAATTGAAGAATTCAATTATTACTCAACAAATTCAAATTCTTAAGGGATGAGATCAATTCAGAAGTACCTTTTTGTATTTATTATTATAACAGACAGAATTCAATTGGTCTAATTCAGGACCGTCCAATGGATTTGAATCCTATCTATCCGAGGGATATATCAAGATAAATAACCGGCCCGGTCCCTTAGATTTATTTATGGCCTTCGAGGAGCCGTATGAGGTGAAAATCTCATGTACGGTTCTGTAATAGCGATGGGAACAGTAATGTTATCACCGACTAGGATTATCTAACAGTTTAAGTACAGTTGATATAGTTGACGCACAATCAAAATATGGTTTTTTTGGATGGAATTTATGGCGTCAACCTATAGGTTTTATCATTTTTCTAATTTCTTCCCTAGCGGAATGTGAAAGATTACCTTTTGATTTACCAGAAGCTGAAGAAGAATTAGTAGCAGGTTATCAAACCGAATATTCGGGTATAAAATTTGGTTTATTTTACGTTGCTTCCTATTTAAACTTATTAGTTTCTTCATTATTTGTAACAGTTCTTTACTTGGGCGGTTGGAATATCTCTATTCCATACATATTTGTTTCTGAGCTTTTTGAAATAAATAAAACATGTGGAGTTTTTGGAACTACAATTGGTATCTTTATTACATTAGCTAAAACTTATTTGTTCTTGTTCCTTTCTATCACAACAAGATGGACTTTGCCTAGGTTAAGAATGGATCAATTATTAAATCTTGGATGGAAATTTCTTTTACCTATTTCTCTGGGTAATCTATTATTAACAACTTCGTTTCGACTGTTTTCACTGTAAAAGATTGATATTCTATATTCATAACTTGTCTCAAACAAGAGAAAGAAACAAAACAAAAATATTCATAGATATTCACGATATGTTCCTTATGGTAACTGGGTTCATGAATTATGGTCAACAAACAGTACGAGCTGCAAGGTACATTGGTCAAGGTTTCATGATTACCTTAGCCCACGCAAATCGTTTACCTGTAACTATTCAATATCCTTATGAAAAATTAATAACATCGGAACGTTTCCGCGGTCGAATCCATTTTGAATTTGATAAGTGCATTGCTTGTGAAGTATGTGTTCGTGTATGTCCTATAGATCTACCCGTTGTTGATTGGAAACTGGAAACTGATATTCGAAAGAAACGATTGCTTAATTACAGTATTGATTTCGGGATCTGTATATTTTGTGGTAACTGCGTTGAGTATTGTCCAACAAATTGTTTATCAATGACTGAAGAATATGAACTTTCGACTTATGATCGTCACGAATTGAATTATAATCAAATTGCTTTGGGCCGTTTACCAATGTCAGTAATTGACGATTATACAATTCGAACAATTCAATTCAAATAAAATTCTTTATTTATTTATTTCAATATTTAAATTATTTAAATATTGAAAAGATTTATATAATTTTATTAATATAGTTTATAGTTTCGAAATAGTTTCGAATACTCGTTCGTATAAAGAATTAGATTAGTCCTATAACTGTACCTAGAGAAATTCACACTCCTTAGGATTTAATTCAATTAGGAATTTAGTATATAAAATTTTTTCCTGGTCGTATCAATAAGGTCATGAAATTTCAATTTATTTATCTTTTATTTTACATCTAATGGATTTACCTGAACCGATACATGATTTTCTTTTAATCTTTCTGGGATCAGGTCTTGTATTAGGAAGTCTAGGAGTAGTATTATTTACCAACCCAATTTTTTCTGCCTTTTCGTTGGGACTGGCTCTTGTTTGTATATCTTTATTCTATATTTTATCAAACTCCCATTTTGTAGCTGCAGCACAGCTACTTATTTACGTAGGAGCTATAAACGTTTTAATCATATTTGCTGTGATGTTCATAAATGGTTCAGAATATTACCAAGATTTTAATCTTTGGACCGTTGGGGATGGAGTTACTTTGGTGGTTTGTACAAGTATTTTTGTTTCACTAATAACTACTATTCCAGATACATCATGGTACGGGATTATTTGGACTACAAGATCAAATCAGATTATAGAGCAAGATTTGATAAATAATAGTCAACAAATTGGAATTCATTTATCAACAGATTTTTTTCTTCCATTTGAACTCATTTCAATAATTCTTTTAGCTGCTTTGATCGGTGCAATTGTCGTGGCTCGCCAGTAAGAATAGAACTAATAATATCAATCTAAATTCCATTTTGTTCTATTTATTTTATCTCCATTTCCTTTGAATTTTACATGTGAATGGGGAAGTGAAAGAGTGTTTATGTTTAAAAGAATTTTCTTATTCGACTTATTACCAATATCTTCTTTTGGTCTGTACTTGTTATATTCTCTAGTCAATCGAATCTGTTGAAGTGTTGTTCATATTGAAATGAATCAAAATTGATAAGGAGTTGGTCAATGATGCTCGAACATGTACTTGTTTTGAGTGCCTATTTATTTTCTATCGGTATCTATGGATTGATCACAAGCCGAAATATGGTTAGAGCCCTTATGTGTCTTGAACTTATACTGAATGCGGTTAATATAAATTTCGTAGCTTTTTCTGATTTTTTTGATAGTCGCCAATTAAAAGGAAATATTTTTTCAATTTTTGTTATAGCTATCGCAGCCGCTGAAGCAGCTATTGGACCGGCTATTGTTTCGTCAATTTATCGTAACAGAAAATCAACTCGTATCAATCAATCGAATTTGTTGAATAAATAGTATTATCAGAAAAATTCGAATTTCGAATATTGAAATTCTAATATTTATCAATTCAAATTCCCATGTATAACGTATGATCATGTTTGCGAAAACGTAAGAAATCAAAGTATCTTGGCCCTCTCTTATGAATTGATCCAGAGGTAGATTGATTAGAAAAATTCTGGTAAATCATTGATTCATCTGGTGTCGAAATATATGATTCATTTACAAGTTTACTAGATCGAAAATTGCTGATGTTCAAAAATTAATAGAGCCAATGTCACATTCAGTAAAGATTTATGATACATGTATAGGATGTACTCAATGTGTCCGAGCCTGCCCCACAGATGTATTAGAAATGATACCTTGGGACGGATGTAAAGCTAAGCAAATAGCTTCTGCTCCAAGAACAGAGGACTGTGTTGGTTGTAAGAGGTGTGAATCCGCCTGTCCGACAGATTTCTTGAGTGTTCGGGTTTATTTATGGCATGAAACAACTCGAAGCATGGGTCTAGCTTATTGATACGTTTCAAAAAACCACATACGAATACCTTTTTTTTACTGACAAAAACCCGTGCTCAAAATGGAAAAGATTTTCCATTTTGAGCACGGGTTTTTCTGGCCCAAGTGTATCTTATTTTTACCATGAATTTTTTTCCTTGGTTAACAATAGTTGTAGTTTTCCCAATATCCGCGGGTTCCTTAATCTTCTTATTTCCCCATAGAGGAAATAAGGTAATTAGATGGTATACTATTTTTATATGCTTAATGAATCTCCTTATAACAACCTATGCTTTCTGTTATCATT